GCTAGCGTAGCTTAACTAAAGCATAACACTGAAGATGTTAAGACGGACCCTAGAAAGGTCCCGTAAGCACAAAGGCTTGGTCCTGACTTTACTGTCAGCTTTGACTAAATTTACACATGCAAGTCTCCGCCTCCCTGTGAGAATGCCCACAGTTTTCTACCCGAAAACAAGGAGCCGGTATCAGGCACACCCCCTGCAGCCCATGACACCTTGCTTAGCCACACCCTCAAGGGAATTCAGCAGTGATAGACATTAAGCCATAAGTGAAAACTTGACTTAGTTAAAGCCAAGAGAGCCGGTAAAACTCGTGCCAGCCACCGCGGTTATACGAGCGGCTCAAGTTGACAGACATCGGCGTAAAGAGTGGTTAGGAAGTTCTTAAACTAAAGCCGAACGCCCTCAGAACTGTTATACGTACCCGAGAGCAAGAAGCCCCACTACGAAAGTGGCTTTATAATCCCGACCCCACGAAAGCTGCGAAACAAACTGGGATTAGATACCCCACTATGCCCAGCCCTAAACCTTGATAGCCCCTTACATCCGCTATCCGCCCGGGTACTACGAGCACTAGCTTAAAACCCAAAGGACTTGGCGGTGCTTTAGATCCACCTAGAGGAGCCTGTTCTAGAACCGATAACCCCCGTTAAACCTCACCCTCTCTTGTCCTTCCCGTCTATATACCGCCGTCGTCAGCTTACCCTGTGAAGGGATTACAGTAAGCAAAACTAGCATAACTCAAAACGCCAGGTCGAGGTGTAGCATATGAGAGGGGAAGAAATGGGCTACATTTCCTACCACAGGAAATACGAACAATGTAATGAAATATACATTAGAAGGAGGATTTAGCAGTAAGCAGAAAATAGAGCGTTCCGCTGAAATCGGCCCTGAAGCGCGCACACACCGCCCGTCACTCTCCCCAAGCCAACAACACCCTATAAATAATCTATCTCATCGGTAAAGGGGAGGCAAGTCGTAACATGGTAAGTGTACCGGAAGGTGCGCTTGGAAAAATCAGAGTGTAGCTAAGCTAGAAAAGCATCTCCCTTACACTGAGAAGTCACCCGTGCAAGCCGGGTCGCCCTGACGCCCAACAGCTAGCCCACCCATCAACCCCAAACCCACCCTATTTATACCCCCAAATACACCACCCTCCTAATAACAAACCATTTTTTTACCTGAGTACGGGCGACGAAAAAGGACCCAGGAGCAACAGAGAAAGTACCGCAAGGGAAAGCTGAAAGAGTAATGAAACAATTTAGTAAAGCCCTAAGAAGCAGAGACCACCCCTCGTACCTTTTGCATCATGATTTAGCCAGAAAACCTCAAGCAAAAAGCACTATAGTTTGATACCCCGAAACTAAGCGAGCTACTCCAAGGCAGTCTAATTTATAGGACCCCCCCGTCTCTGTGGCAAAAGAGTGGGAAGAACTTCGAGTAGAGGTGATAGACCTACCGAGCCTAGTTATAGCTGGTTGCCTGAGAACTGAATAAAAGTTCAGCCCTTCAAATTCTTCATTCCAGTTGGTTTAAGACCTTCCCACCGAACAAAAGAAATTAAAGGAGTTAGTCAAAGGGGGTACAGCCCCTTTGAAACAAAATACAACTTTCCAAGGAGGGTAAAAATCATAACAAACTTAAAGGTTCAATGTCCTAGTGGGCCTAAAAGCAGCCACCTATCCAGAAAGCGTTAAAGCTCGAACATTACCTAACCAGCCTTCTAATAAAGATAACACAATTTCACCCCCCTAAACCTACCAGGCCGTTCCATAACATTATGGAAGCGTTCATGCTAATATGAGTAATAAGAGGAAAACACCTCTCCCCGCACAAGTGTAACTCGGAACGAACCCCTCACCGACCATTAACGGCCCCAAAACAAAGAGGGCCCTAGGCAAAAAACAAACAACTAGAAAACCCCCTAGCTCCTCACCGTTAATCCCACACTGGTGTGCAAACCGGGAAAGACTAAAAGAAAAAGAAGGAACTCGGCAAACACAAGCCTCGCCTGTTTACCAAAAACATCGCCTCTTGAGCCCTAAATATAAGAGGTCCCGCCTGCCCTGTGACTATAAGTTTAACGGCCGCGGTATTTTGACCGTGCAAAGGTAGCGCAATCACTTGTCTTTTAAATGAAGACCTGTATGAATGGCATAACGAGGGCTTGACTGTCTCCTTTTTCCAGTCAATAAAATTGATCTCCCCGTGCAGAAGCGGGGATGCTAACATAAGACGAGAAGACCCTATGGAGCTTTAGACGCCAGAACAGACCATGTTAAACACCCCCTAAACAAGGGGCAAAACTAATTGGCCCCTGTCCTAATGTCTTTGGTTGGGGCGACCGCGGGGAGACAAAAAACCCCCATGTGGACCGGGAGCACACTACCCCCACAACCCAGAGTTACAACTCCAAGTAACAGAACTTCTGACCAACAAGATCCGGCACATAGCCGATCAACGGACCGAGTTACCCTAGGGATAACAGCGCAATCCTCTTTTAGAGCCCATATCGACAAGAGGGTTTACGACCTCGATGTTGGATCAGGACATCCTAATGGTGCAGCCGCTATTAAGGGTTCGTTTGTTCAACGATTAAAGTCCTACGTGATCTGAGTTCAGACCGGAGTAATCCAGGTCAGTTTCTATCTATGTAACGATCTTTTCTAGTACGAAAGGACCGAAAAGAAGAGGCCCCTGTTCTCAATATGCCTCCCCCTTATCTATTGAAGGCAACTAAAATAGATAAAAGGGCGTACCCCCTACGCCACAGAAAATGGCTTGTTAAAGTGGCAGAGCCCGGATACTGCAAAAGACCTAAGCCCTTTCCACGGAGGTTCAAGTCCTCCCTTTAACTATGCTCTCAACACTAATTACCTCCATCCTCAACCCTCTAATCCTCATCGTGTTTGTTCTTCTAGCCGTTGCGCTCCTCACCCTTGTCGAACGAAAAGTCCTCGGCTACATGCAATTACGAAAAGGCCCAAACGTTGTAGGCCCCTACGGCCTCCTCCAACCAATTGCAGACGGATTAAAGCTTTTTTTAAAAGAGCCCGTTCGACCCTCCACCTCCTCCCCTGTCCTTTTTCTTCTTACCCCCATACTAGCCCTCACCCTAGCACTTACCCTCTGAGCTCCTATACCCCTTCCCTTCCCTATAGCAGACCTCAACCTCGGCATCCTTTTTCTCCTTGCCCTCTCTAGTCTCGCAGTTTATTCTATTCTTGGCTCAGGATGGGCCTCCAATTCAAAATACGCCTTAATTGGGGCCCTCCGAGCCGTCGCACAAACCATCTCCTACGAAGTTAGCCTCGGACTAATCCTTCTAAATGCTATTATTTTTACTGGGGGCTTTACCCTACAAACATTTAGCGTGGCCCAAGAGAGCGTATGACTAATTCTCCCCGCCTGACCTTTAGCCGCTATATGGTACATTTCCACCCTTGCAGAAACAAACCGGGCCCCCTTCGATCTTACAGAAGGTGAGTCCGAACTCGTCTCTGGCTTTAACGTGGAATATGCAGGAGGCCCTTTCGCCCTCTTTTTCCTCGCCGAATACGCCAATATTCTCCTAATAAACACCCTCTCTGCAACCCTGTTTATAGGCGCCTCCATCTTACACACAGCCCCTGAAATCACAACAACAAACCTTATAATGAAAGCCACTCTTCTCTCCGTCCTCTTCCTATGAGTTCGTGCTTCTTACCCCCGATTTCGTTATGACCAGCTCATACACCTAATTTGAAAAAATTTTTTACCATTAACCCTGGCCCTGGTAATCTGACACCTCTCCCTTCCAATTGCATTAACAGGATTGCCCCCACAACTATAGCCCGGAGCTGTGCCTGAAAGAAAGGGCCACTTTGATAGAGTGAATCATGAGGGTTAAATTCCCTCCAACTCCTTAGAAAGAAGGGGCTCGAACCCTACCTGAAGAGATCAAAACTCTTAGTGCTTCCACTACACCACTTCCTAGTAAAGTCAGCTAAATAAGCTTTTGGGCCCATACCCCAAACATGTTGGTTAAACCCCTTCCTTCACTAATGAATCCTTACATCTTGGCCATTCTTCTCTTTGGCTTAGGCCTTGGCACCACAATTACATTTGCTAGCTCCCACTGACTTCTCGCCTGAATAGGCCTTGAAATAAATACACTAGCCATTATTCCCCTAATAGCCCAACACCACCACCCCCGCGCAATCGAAGCTACAACCAAATATTTTTTAACCCAAGCTGCTGCTGCAGCTACCCTCCTATTTGCAAGTGTTACTAACGCTTGACTGACAGGTCAATGAGAGATTCAACAAATTACGCACCCCCTCCCAAGCACTATACTCACCATTGCACTTGCCCTCAAAATTGGCCTAGCCCCTCTTCATGCTTGACTCCCCGAAGTTTTACAAGGCCTGGATCTCACCACAGGCTTAATCCTTTCAACCTGACAAAAACTTGCCCCCTTTGCCCTAATTCTTCAACTTCAGCCCTCAAACTCAACACTCCTCATCATCTTAGGCCTCACTTCCGCCCTTATTGGCGGTTGAGGCGGTTTGAACCAAACACAGCTCCGTAAAATTCTTGCATACTCATCAATCGCTCACCTGGGCTGAATAATTCTTGTTCTACAATTTTCCCCCTCCCTTACACTCCTCACCCTTCTAACCTACTTCGTTATAACATTCTCAACATTCCTCGTGTTTAAACTCAACAAAGCTACAAACATTAATACCCTCGCTACCTCATGGTCAAAAGCCCCCGCCCTAACAGCACTTACGCCCCTCATCCTCCTCTCACTAGGGGGCCTCCCCCCACTCACGGGCTTTATACCAAAATGACTGATTCTCCAAGAATTAACTAAACAAGGCCTCGCCCCCACCGCAACCCTAGCGGCCCTTTCAGCCCTTCTTAGCCTATACTTTTATCTCCGCCTCTCTTACGCGATATCCCTTACTATTTCCCCCAACAACCTCACAGGCACAACCCCCTGACGCTTCCCCTCCACTCAACTAACGTATCCCCTCGCCACTTCAACTGCAATAACAATTTGTCTCCTCCCTCTCACCCCTGCCATCTCGGCCCTACTAACCCCCTAAGAGGCTTAGGATAGCACCCAGACCAAGGGCCTTCAAAGCCCTAAGCGGGAGTGAAAATCTCCCAGCCCCTGCTAAAACTTGCAGGATACTAACCCACATCTTCTGCATGCAAAACAGACACTTTAATTAAGCTAAAGCCTTACTAGACAGGAAGGCCTCGATCCTACAAACTCTTAGTTAACAGCTAAGCGCTTAAACCAACAAGCATCTGTCTAACCTTTCCCCCGCCCGCCTCTAAAAGGGCGGGGGAAAGCCCCGGCAGGGTCTAACCTGCCACTCCAGATTTGCAATCTGACATGTGTAACACCTCGAGACTTGATAAGAAGAGGATTTGAACCTCTGTACATGGGGCTACAATCCACCGCTTGGCGCTCAGCCATCTTACCTGTGGCAATCACACGTTGATTCTTCTCAACTAATCACAAAGACATCGGCACCCTTTATCTAGTATTTGGTGCTTGAGCCGGAATAGTAGGAACCGCACTTAGCCTCCTAATTCGGGCAGAATTAAGCCAACCCGGCGCGCTCCTTGGAGACGACCAGATTTATAATGTAATTGTTACAGCACATGCTTTTGTAATAATTTTCTTTATAGTAATACCAATCATGATTGGAGGCTTTGGAAACTGACTAGTTCCCCTTATAATTGGTGCACCAGACATAGCCTTCCCTCGAATAAATAATATGAGCTTCTGACTCCTTCCCCCCTCATTTCTCCTTCTCCTTGCCTCCTCTGGGGTCGAAGCAGGGGCCGGCACAGGTTGAACTGTATATCCTCCACTTTCAGGTAACCTCGCCCACGCAGGACCTTCTGTCGATTTAACCATCTTCTCCCTTCACCTAGCCGGGGTGTCCTCTATTCTTGGTGCAATTAATTTTATTACAACAATTATTAACATGAAGCCCCCTGCTATTTCTCAGTATCAAACCCCTCTCTTTGTGTGATCTGTTCTAATTACCGCCGTATTACTTCTACTATCCCTGCCCGTTCTTGCCGCCGGCATCACTATACTTCTTACAGACCGAAACCTCAACACAACCTTCTTTGACCCTGCCGGAGGGGGAGACCCCATCCTTTACCAACACCTGTTCTGATTCTTTGGCCACCCTGAAGTTTATATTTTGATTCTTCCCGGCTTTGGTATAATTTCACATATTGTTGCGTACTATGCAGGCAAAAAAGAACCCTTCGGATATATGGGCATGGTCTGGGCCATAATGGCCATCGGCCTCCTAGGGTTTATTGTGTGAGCCCACCACATGTTTACTGTTGGAATGGACGTAGATACACGAGCTTACTTTACTTCCGCCACAATAATTATTGCCATCCCAACCGGAGTAAAAGTCTTCAGCTGACTAGCCACTCTACACGGCGGCTCAATTAAATGAGAAACCCCTCTCTTATGGGCACTAGGCTTCATTTTCCTATTTACGGTAGGAGGACTAACCGGAATCGTCCTAGCCAACTCATCCCTAGACATTATGCTTCACGACACATATTATGTTGTTGCCCATTTCCACTATGTCCTCTCAATAGGAGCCGTATTCGCCATCGTTGCTGGTTTCGTCCACTGATTCCCCCTATTCTCAGGATACACACTACACAACACCTGAACTAAAATTCACTTCGGGGTTATATTTGCTGGTGTAAATCTTACTTTCTTCCCACAGCACTTCCTAGGCCTAGCTGGAATGCCTCGCCGGTACTCCGACTACCCCGACGCCTACGCCCTTTGAAATTCAGTCTCTTCAATTGGTTCAATAGTCTCCCTAATCGCCGTAATTATGTTTTTATTTATTATTTGAGAAGCATTCGCCGCTAAACGAGAAGTTTTATCAGTGGAACTCACAGCAACAAACGTAGAATGACTTCACGGCTGCCCTCCTCCTTATCACACCTTCGAAGAGCCCGCCTTTGTTCAAGTTCAACAGGCTTGATTAGACTACGAAAAACCTGCTACCGCCCCCTCAAAACCCCACTAACGAGAAAGGAAGGAATTGAACCCCCATATACTGGTTTCAAGCCAGCCACATAACCACTCTGTCACTTTCTTCATAAGCCACTAGTAAAATTGACTATTACATTGCCTTGTCAAGGCAAAATTGCGGGTTTAAGCCCCGCGTGTCTTACAACAATGGCACATCCCTCTCAACTAGGTTTTCAAGATGCAGCTTCCCCTGTGATAGAAGAACTTCTTCACTTCCACGACCACGCCCTAATAATTGTTTTCCTAATTAGCACCCTCGTGCTTTATATTATTGTGGCCATAGTAACAACCAAACTGACTAACAAATTTATTCTAGACTCTCAAGAAATTGAGATCATTTGAACCCTGCTCCCAGCTATTATTCTAATTCTTATTGCCCTCCCCTCCTTACGCATTCTCTATCTTATAGACGAGATTAATGACCCCCACCTCACAATTAAAGCCATAGGCCACCAATGATACTGAAGCTACGAGTATACTGATTATGAAGACCTCGGCTTCGACTCGTATATAATCCCCACACAAGACCTAGCCCCCGGCCAGTTTCGTCTTCTGGAAGCAGATCACCGAATAGTTGTTCCAGTTGAATCCCCTATCCGAATCCTAATTTCTGCCGAAGACGTCCTCCACTCCTGAGCCGTCCCAAGCCTAGGGGTAAAAATAGACGCCGTCCCAGGCCGCCTAAACCAAACAGCATTCATCGCATCCCGCCCCGGGGTCTTTTATGGCCAATGCTCTGAAATTTGTGGTGCCAACCACAGTTTTATACCTATTGTAGTAGAGGCAGTTCCACTAGAACACTTTGAAAACTGATCATCCTTAATACTTGAAGACGCTTCGCTAAGAAGCTAAATAGGGAATAGCGTTAGCCTTTTAAGCTAAAGACTGGTGACCCCCGCCCACCCCTAGCGAAATGCCACAACTTAACCCCGCACCTTGATTTGCCATTCTAGTCTTCTCCTGATTAGTCTTCCTAACAGTCATCCCCCCAAAAGTCCTAGCACACACTTTCCCAAACGACCCTACTCTTCAAAGCACAGAAAAACCCAAAACAGAGCCCTGAAGCTGACCATGACATTAAGCTTTTTCGACCAATTTATGAGCCCCACATACCTGGGAATTCCCCTAATTGCCCTTGCCCTCAGCTTACCCTGAATTCTCTACCCTAAACCCACCCCCCGCTGGCTAAATAACCGTCTCATCACCCTCCAAGGATGGTTTATTGGCCGTTTTACCCAACAAATTTTTCAGCCCCTAAGCTTAGGAGGCCATAAATGAGCCACCCTCCTCGCTTCCCTCATACTCTTTCTCATTACCTTAAATATGCTTGGTCTTCTCCCCTATACCTTTACCCCTACAACACAACTCTCCCTCAACATAGCCTTTGCCGTCCCCCTCTGACTTGCAACCGTTATTATTGGTATGCGAAACCAGCCCACCCATGCCCTAGGTCACCTATTACCAGAAGGCACCCCCACCCTCCTAATTCCTGTTCTTATTATTATCGAGACAATTAGCCTATTCATCCGCCCCCTTGCCCTTGGGGTTCGATTGACCGCAAACCTCACAGCTGGCCACCTTTTAATTCAACTCATTGCCACCGCTGCTTTCGTCCTACTCCCCCTTATACCTACAGTAGCAATTCTTACCGCAATCTTGCTATTCCTCCTGACCCTTCTAGAAGTAGCAGTAGCCATGATTCAAGCCTATGTTTTTGTTCTTCTCTTAAGCCTCTATCTACAAGAAAACGTTTAATGGCCCATCAAGTACACGCATATCACATAGTAGACCCCAGCCCATGACCCCTAACAGGCGCAGTAGGCGCCCTTCTCCTAACCTCCGGTTTAGCAATCTGAATACACTTCCATGATATAACCCTATTGGCCCTCGGCCTAATTTTACTCCTCCTAACTATATACCAATGATGACGAGATATTATCCGAGAGGGAACATTTCAAGGACACCACACCCCTCCTGTTCAAAAAGGCCTCCGGTACGGAATAATCCTCTTTATTACCTCAGAAGTTTTCTTCTTCCTAGGCTTCTTCTGAGCCTTCTACCACGCCAGCCTTGCCCCCACCCCTGAACTAGGAGGCTGCTGACCTCCTACAGGAATTACCCCCCTAGACCCCTTCGAAGTCCCACTACTCAACACAGCCGTCCTATTGGCCTCAGGGGTTACAGTTACCTGAGCACACCACAGCATCATAGAAGGTCATCGAAAAGAAGCAATCCAGTCCCTCGCCCTAACCATTCTCCTAGGCTTCTATTTTACCTTTCTTCAAGCCATAGAGTACTACGAAGCCCCTTTTACAATTGCAGACGGAGTATATGGCTCCACCTTCTTCGTAGCAACCGGCTTCCATGGACTTCACGTAATTATTGGCTCCACCTTCCTAGCCATCTGCCTTCTACGACAGGTTCTATATCATTTTACATCCGACCACCACTTTGGTTTCGAAGCAGCTGCCTGATACTGACACTTCGTAGACGTTGTTTGACTATTCCTATACATCTCAATCTACTGATGAGGCTCATATCTTTCTAGTATTAAAGCTAGTACACGTGACTTCCAATCACTTAGTCTTGGTTAAACCCCAAGGAAAGATAATGAATTTAGTCACAGCAATGCTCATTATTTCTATTGTCCTCTCTTCTATTCTCGCTATTGTGTCCTTTTGACTTCCCCAAATAACACCTGACCATGAAAAACTTTCCCCCTACGAATGTGGCTTCGACCCCCTAGGGTCTGCTCGCCTCCCCTTTTCCCTTCGCTTCTTCCTCGTTGCAATCCTCTTCCTCCTGTTCGACTTAGAAATCGCTCTCCTCCTCCCCCTTCCCTGAGGAGACCAGCTTTCCTCTCCCCTCATAACATTCACCTGAGCCTTTGCTGTTCTTGTCTTATTGACCCTCGGCCTAATTTATGAGTGACTTCAAGGCGGCCTAGAATGGGCTGAATAGGCTGTTAGTTTAAGAAAAACCCTTGATTTCGGCTCAAGAACTTGTGGTTAAAGTCCATAACCGTCTAATGACCCCCACACACTTCGCTTTTTCCTCAACCTTTCTTCTAGGACTAGCAGGCCTAGCATTTCACCGAGCCCACCTTCTTTCCGCCCTCCTATGTTTAGAAGGAATAATACTCTCCCTCTTCATTGCCCTCTCTATATGAACCCTTCAGCTTAACTCCGCTAGCTTTTCAGCCTCCCCCATACTTCTCCTGGCTTTTTCAGCCTGTGAAGCAGGGGCCGGTCTCGCACTACTCGTTGCTACTGCCCGCACCCACGGAACAGACCGACTCCAAAGCCTAAACCTTCTACAATGCTAAAAATTCTCCTCCCCACTATTATGCTTGTCCCCACTATTTGAGCCCTCCCAGCCAAACACCTCTGATCCTCCGCCCTTTCCTACAGTTTAATCATTGCCTTAATTAGCTTGACCTGACTAAAATCATCCGCAGAGTCAGGCTGGTCCTTCATTAGCCCTTATATGGCAACTGACCCCCTCTCCACCCCCCTCCTCGCACTAACCTGCTGACTTCTTCCCCTAATAATTCTTGCAAGCCAGAACCACACAGCATCTGAACCTTTCTCCCGCCAACGAACCTACATCACCCTCCTTACATCCCTACAAATCTTCCTCATTATAGCCTTCAGTGCAACCGAAGTAATTATATTCTATATTATATTTGAAGCCACCCTCATTCCAACCCTAGTAATTATTACTCGCTGAGGAAATCAGACAGAACGGCTAAACGCGGGCACTTACTTTCTATTTTATACACTAGCAGGCTCCCTCCCACTACTCGTCGCCCTTTTGCTTCTCCAAAACAGTACTGGAACCCTATCTCTACTAACACTACAATATGCCCCTTCCCTACAACTTTCCTCTTTCGCCGACAAACTATGATGAGCCGGTTGCTTGCTCGCCTTTCTAGTAAAAATGCCCCTCTATGGGGCCCACCTTTGACTTCCCAAAGCACACGTTGAAGCCCCAATCGCCGGCTCCATAGTTCTAGCCGCTGTTTTACTAAAACTAGGAGGCTACGGAATAATACGAATAATGATTATACTAGACCCCCTTACCAAAGAGCTCAGTTACCCTTTTATTATTTTTGCCCTCTGAGGGGTAATCATAACAGGTTCCATCTGCCTCCGCCAAACAGATTTAAAGTCTCTAATTGCTTACTCCTCAGTAAGCCATATAGGCCTCGTAGCCGCAGGCATTCTAGTCCAAACCCCCTGGGGCTTTACAGGCGCCCTCATTCTAATGATCGCACACGGCCTGACTTCCTCCGCCCTCTTCTGTCTAGCCAATACAAATTATGAACGAACACATAGCCGGACCATGGTCTTAGCCCGAGGGCTTCAAATGGTTTTACCCCTAATAACCGCATGATGATTCATTGCCAGCCTTGCAAACCTTGCCCTTCCCCCTCTCCCAAATTTAATGGGGGAACTAATAATTATTACCTCCTTATTCCACTGATCCTGATGAACAATTGCACTTACAGGAACTGGGACCCTAATTACCGCAGGCTACTCCCTATATATATTTCTAATAACACAGCGCGGGCCCCTACCAGCACATATTATGTCCCTCGACCCAACACATTCCCGAGAACACCTCCTCCTAGCCCTCCATCTCCTTCCCCTGATTCTTCTAATTTCCAAGCCCGAATTAATCTGAGGGTGGACTGCCTGTAGATATAGTTTAACAAAAACATTAGATTGTGATTCTAAAAACAGAGGTTAAAATCCCCTTATCCACCGAGAGAGGTTAATAACAACAAAAACTGCTAATTTTTGCCCCTTGGGTTAAACTCCTGAGCTCCCTCGCCCCGCTTCTAAAGGATAACAGCTCATCCGTTGGTCTTAGGAACCAAAAACTCTTGGTGCAAATCCAAGTAGCAGCTATGCACCTCACCCCAACCATAATAACCACCAGCCTAATTCTCATTTTTTTACTTCTTACATTTCCCGTCCTCTCCTCCTTTTCTCCCAACCCTCTTCCCTCCAACTGAGCCCTAACCCAAGTTAAAACAGCAGTAAAATGAGCCTTCTTTACTAGCATTCTTCCTCTCTGCCTTTTCCTCAATGAAGGCGCAGAAGCAATTATTACCAGCTGAACTTGAATAAACACCCACACTTTTGACATCAACATCAGTCTCAAATTTGATATCTATTCAGTCATCTTCACCCCCATCGCCCTTTATGTCACGTGGTCAATCCTAGAATTTGCCTCCTGATATATACACGCCGACCCATACATAAACCGCTTCTTTAAGTACTTATTAATTTTCCTCATTGCCATAATTATCCTTGTAACTGCAAACAATATATTTCAACTATTTATCGGCTGAGAAGGCGTTGGAATTATGTCTTTTCTTCTTATCGGCTGATGGTATGGCCGCACAGACGCAAACACCGCTGCCCTTCAGGCAGTAGTCTATAATCGAGTCGGAGATATCGGTCTAATTTTTGCTATGGCTTGAATTGCAACCTCCCTTAACTCTTGAGAAATACAACAAATATTTACACTATCCAAAGACTTTGACCTAACTTACCCCCTTATTGGCCTCATTATTGCTGCCACTGGTAAGTCCGCCCAATTCGGCCTCCATCCATGGCTTCCTTCTGCCATAGAAGGTCCTACACCGGTCTCTGCCCTACTGCACTCAAGTACCATGGTCGTAGCAGGTATTTTTCTTCTCATCCGTATAAGCCCAATGCTAGAAAACAACCAAACTGCCCTGACTATTTGCCTTTGCTTAGGAGCCCTCACCACCCTCTTTACTGCAACCTGTGCCCTCACCCAAAATGACATCAAAAAAATCGTTGCTTTCTCAACATCAAGTCAACTAGGCCTAATAATAGTTACAATTGGTCTCAACCAGCCCCAACTTGCCTTCCTTCACATCTGCACCCACGCATTCTTTAAAGCTATACTTTTCCTCTGCTCAGGTTCTATTATTCATAGCCTAAACGACGAACAAGATATCCGAAAAATAGGAGGCATGCATTACCTGACCCCTTTTACATCTTCCTGCTTAACCATTGGGAGTCTGGCTCTCACAGGGACCCCCTTCTTAGCAGGCTTCTTTTCAAAAGATGCCATCATTGAAGCTCTAAACACATCTTACCTAAACGCCTGAGCCCTCTTCCTCACCCTCCTAGCCACTTCCTTCACCGCTATCTATAGCCTCCGAGTTATTTTCTTTGTCTCAATAGGACACCCCCGTTTTAATCCCCTCTCCCCTATCAACGAAAATAACTCAACAGTTATTAACCCCATCAAACGCCTAGCCTGAGGAAGTGTAATCGCCGGCCTCCTAATCACCTCCAACATTACTCCCCTAAAAACACCCGTTATATCCATACCCTTTCTCCTCAAAGCTGCCGCCCTCATAGTAACCATTACTGGCCTTCTTACCGCACTAGAACTTGCCTCCCTAACCAACAAACAATACAAATCAACTCCAAAGCTCTCCCCCCATCATTTTTCTAATATACTAGGGTTTTTCCCAATAATCATCCATCGCCTCACCCCCAAACTAAGCCTCATTCTAGGACAGGCCATCGCCTCCCAGACAGTTGACCAAACATGACTAGAAAAAGTTGGCCCAAAAGCAGCTACATCCCTCAACCTCCCTTTAATTACAACAACCAACAACATTCAACAAGGTATAATCAAAACCTACCTCTCCCTCTTCTTCTTTACCTTCGGCCTAGCTCTCCTACTATTACTTTATTAAACAGCTCGAAGAGCCCCCCGACTTAAACCTCGCGTCAACTCCAACACCACAAACAGCGTTAACAACAGCACTCAGGCCCCTATTACCAAAACACCCCCACCAACCGAATACATCAAGGCTACCCCTCCAATATCCCCCCGAAACACCGAAAACTCAGCAAATTCATCAGCTGAAACTCAAGCCCCCTCGTACCATCCCCCTCAAAATAAGCCCGCTGCCGCACACACTCCCAATACATAAGCCATCATCACCCCTAAAACAGGCCAGCTCCCTCAGCCCTCCGGATAAGGCTCAGCAGCTAACGCTGCCGAATATGCAAACACTACCAATATTCCCCCCAAATAAATCAAGAATAAGACCAAAGATAAGAAAGAACCCCCATGCCCCACCAATACCCCACACCCCATACCTGCCACCACAACCAACCCCAACGCCGCAAAATACGGCGAGGGGTTAGAAGCAACCGCCGCAAGCCCCAACACCAGCCCTAACAAAAATATAAACATAATGTAAACCATAGTTTCTGCCAGGATTTTAACCAGGACTAATGACTTGAAAAACCACCGTTGTTATTCAACTACAAAAACAATAATGGCAAACCTCCGAAAAACCCACCCCCTCCTAAAAATTGCAAACGACGCACTAGTTGACCTCCCAGCTCCTTCAAACATCTCCGTTTGATGAAACTTTGGGTCTCTACTAGGACTCTGTCTAGCCGCCCAAATCCTGACAGGCCTCTTCCTGGCCATACACTACACCTCCGACATCGCCACCGCCTTTTCCTCCGTTGCCCACATCTGTCGTGACGTCAACTACGGCTGACTCATCCGAAATATACACGCTAACGGCGCATCTTTCTTCTTCATTTGTATTTACCTCCACATTGGCCGAGGCTTGTACTATGGCTCCTACCTGTATAAAGAAACCTGAAATATTGGTGTAATCCTCCTCCTTCTGACTATAATAACAGCTTTCGTGGGCTACGTCCTCCCATGAGGACAAATGTCATTTTGAGGCGCCACTGTCATCACAAACCTTCTTTCCGCAGTCCCTTACATTGGCAATTCTTTAGTTCAATGAATCTGAGGAGGGTTTTCCGTAGACAATGCCACCCTAACTCGCTTTTTCGCCTTTCACTTCCTCCTTCCCTTCATTATTGCAGCTGCAACAATAGTTCACCTTATTTTTTTACACGAAACCGGATCTAATAACCCCACAGGCCTAAACTCAGACTCCGACAAAATCTCCTTTCACCCCTACTTCTCCTACAAAGACCTACTAGGCTTCGCAATCCTTTTAATTGCCCTTATCTCTCTGGCCCTTTTCTCCCCCAACCTGCTCGGAGACCCCGACAACTTCACCCCTGCAAACCCCCTAGTCACCCCGCCCCACATCAAACCCGAATGATACTTCCTATTTGCCTACGCCATCCTCCGCTCAATCCCTAATAAACTTGGAGGGGTCCTCGCCCTCCTCTTTTCAATCCTTGTTTTGATAGTCGTACCCATTCTTCACACCTCAAAACAACGAGGCTTAACCTTCCGCCCAATCACACAATTTCTCTTTTGACTTCTAGTTGCAGACGTCGCCATCCTCACCTGAATTGGAGGCATACCCGTTGAACACCCCTTCGTTATCATCGGGCAAATTGCATCTTTCCTCTACTTTTTCCTTTTTCTCGTCCTCGCCCCCCTCACCGGCTGACTAGAAAACAAAATCCTTGAATGACGCTGCACTAGTAGCTCAGCGCCAGAGCGCCGGTCTTGTAAACCGGACGTCGAAGGTTAAAGTCCTTCCTACTGCTTCAAAGAAAGGGGATTTTAACCCCTGCCCCTAGCTCCCAAAGCTAGGATCCTAATTTAGACTATTCCTTGCCGGGCTCTGCCTTCGATGCAAACGTTATGCATATATGTATTATCACCATTATTTTATATCAAACATATCCTATATATAAATACATAATATTTACAAAGACATAGATATGTTCCCCACATATTTGTTATGAACATTATAACTAAGGGGTACATAAACCATAACTGATATATTCCAAATACTTTTAATTAATTGCTGGACGATAGTTTAAGACCGATCACACCTCTCACATAGTTAAGATATACCAAGTACCCACCATCCTATTCGTTTACAATATTTAATGTAGTAAGAGCCCACCATCAGTTGATTCCTCAATGTTAACGGTTATTGAAGGTGAGGGACAAGTATTCGTGGGGGTTTCACTTAGTGAATTATTCCTGGCATCTGGTTCCTACTTCAGGGTCAATAATTGTTATAATTCCTCATACTTTCATTGACGCTTGCATAAGTTAATGGTGGTAATACATACTCCTCGTTACCCACCAAGCCGGGCGTTCTTTCCAGCGTGTGGGGGGTTCTCTTTTTTTTTTTCCTTTCATTTGACATCTCAGAGTGCATACAGAAATGACAGACAAGGTTGAACATTTTCCTTGCCCAATGGAAATAGTATGAGTGATGATAAGATATTGATAGAAGAATTGCATAACTGATATCAAGAGCATAAAGTTTAATCAGATATTTAATTTTCTCCTAACTTTCCTATTATCCCCCCCGGTTTCTGCGCGTTAAACCCCCCCTACCCCCCCAAACTCCTAAGATCTCTAAGACTTCTGTAAACCCCCCGGAAACAGAAAAAGCTCTAGAAGTAAATTTTGCACTTATTACGTACAGACATGTTTATTATATGCATATTGTTTGATGTGTATATTATACTATTGCAATATTGCACAT